ATATTGTTTTTCCTTCATTGATTTGATTCTTTTTTGAATGGATACTGGGATTCATATTGAAAATAATCAGAAATTTAGAAATTAGAAAATCATAAGAGTTTCTTTTCCATTATTTCAGATTGATTGGAATCAACAAAAATCAAATATATAAAGGAAAGAAATAGATAAAGCAAAGAAAAAAATGGAGATACTATGTACATTCTATCTATTTAATTGATATTAACGTGTATGAAGATACATATACATATTGTATTTGTATATTGATCTCGATTCCGTTTGTATCTTTATACATTACAATAAGAAAAATAGATAGTATGGCCGAAAGATTCATTTATGAACCTTTCGGCCATACTATCGGATCTCACAGGCTACTACTGATTCTAGTTCGTTCATTTCATTTAAAATGGGAAATTTAATTTTTTTTTTAGTTCTTAAATCATTGATAAGAACTACGAAATCAAGTTTGATTCAAATTAATCACTTTGACTGACAGTTTTTACGTATATTATAAGCAAAAAAGCAGTAGGAACTAGAATGAACAGTGCAGTAGCAATAAATGCGAGAATATTTACTTCCATAATCTCATCGTTTCATTTTTTTTTTTTTACTTCGCAATAACTCCGGATTTAATCCCATAGAGATGAAAATTCTTTCGCTTGTAAATTCAATGTGATCGATTCGATTTCGATGATATTGAATCGTATCACTATCATGAATAACAATATCCGAGCTATCAAGTCGATTCATCGTCGAGAATTCAATAGTATAACATAGGCGGATCTTTTATCCACATACCAATAGAACCTTCGATTCTTGATTCACTCAAAAGAATTCCTTGCCTTTATTTAATTTAATACTTTATTAATACTTTATTTTGATTTATTATTCTTTTCCACCCTGCCTTTTCGATAACCTACCGCCTTTCTTTTTCTTGTACAACGATCTAACCGCTTTCCACTTCCATTGTTTCCAAAGAGTTTACAAATAAACCCCAACAAACAGTCGAAAGAAAATAAAAAAGGAAAGGGAAGGAGTTAAGTTCTAAACTCCTTTTTTTAATGATCTCCTTTCCTTGTATTAGGACTCGAACGCATATATGAAAAGTTCCGCGTGAAATTGGAATGAAATCGTTTGTCTCAAATTCAAACTAGTAATTGAGGTTACACAAAATTGAAACAAAAAAGATTTCTAAAAGTATTTTATCAATGCGAAACAAAAACGAAAAAGAAGGATACCATTCCCATTGGGAATGAAACTCTACCTTTTGTACCCAGTTTAACAGAAAATGGAAAGACATATTGATGCTTTTTTTTTATTGTATTTGGATACGTCGGGACTGACGGGGCTCGAACCCGCAGCTTCCGCCTTGACAGGGCGGTGCTCTGACCAATTGAACTACAATCCCGGAGAACTAAAACGTACAGCATCCATATTCTTAGAATTTCATTCAAACCTTTTCTATTTCTATTTAGATTAAAAGCGCCCTGTTGTACCAGAGACGTGAGTGATATCCACATGAATATACACTTTAGTGAAAGCTGCACGCATTGCTGATTATTAGTAACCCTTTCGTTATTGCCAAATCGGTTGAGAATCCAGTTTTCAACGAAAAAAAGAGTATTTTTGTCTTTATTTTGTTCTTTTCATTAGACTTTCATACTTAATAATCCTGATATGAATCTAGGTTGTTAGTAAGATCAGAATCCTAATTTATGGGACCAAATAAATAGAATAGAACAAATAAAAAAAAGAAATAGCGGTGGGGCGGGGATATATCAGAAAATTTGACTTTTTGGATTCTTTCGTATCCTCCATTTCTGGAAAACAAAGGGTGTTATATCATTTCATGGTGAATCCACGAATTTTTGGGCCGAGCTGGATTTGAACCAGCGTAGACATATTGCCAACGAATTTACAGTCCGTCCCCATTAACCGCTCGGGCATCGACCCAGGAAGAACCAATTCGAGTCTTATTGATAATCCACGATCAACTGCCTTTCATAGTACCCTACCCCCAGGGGAAGTCGAATCCCCGCCGCCTCCTTGAAAGAGAGATGTCCTGAACCACTAGACGATGGGGGCATACTTGCCCGACCGCCATCATACTATGCTCATAGTATGAACAGTTTTTTGAAATTGTCAATATAATGGAATAGTATGAATAGATCCAAAGGATCTTTATGTCTTTTCTGATCCCATACCATAGCAATTTTTGATTCATATTCGTCATTTCTATTCAAAAATCACCCATTCTAATATGCATTCTATTCTAGAAAATTGATATTCAAAAAAATAATAATAAAACTTTTTGCGGAAGTGATTGGTTCGGCATAAAAGAAGATTAAACTTCATTTCTTCCACTTTCATTCATTGATTCACTTCTTGTTAAGATGAGAGAGGCGTATCTCTATATCACACTAAGCCAGGAAATTAACAAATGAGAAATCTGAAAATTTGAGAGCTGGGATCCACAAGTTATCAAAATAGTTTTCTCTCTAAA